AACTTCTTCATAGCATTATCGATTAGAAATGCATTTTCTAGCATTTGACTACGTACCACCAAAGGATTTCGTCGCCGACTGGAAAGATAGCCCAGAAAGTTGATAGAGTCTTTGTGTAAGTGGTTTATATGAACCCTTCCGGGTTGAGACCACACATGAAAATTCCATTGCCATAAATTGACAAAGTAATATTTCCATTTATTCATCAGAAGGGGCGTATCTTTTGAAGCCAGAATGGCTTTTCCTTGATATCTAACATAATGCATGAAAAGATCCTTGTACAACCGTAAGATGTCCTGAAAACCATTAGCAAAGACTTCGACAAGATAGTCTACTTTTCCATAAAAATGGATTCGCTCAAGGAGGACTCCAGAAGATGTTAATCGTAAATGAGAAGATTGATTACGGAGAAAAAAGAAGAGGAATTCGTATTCATATACATGAGAATTATATAGGAACAAGAAAAATTTTGGATTACTTGTTGAAAAACCGGAAATTGATTTCTTTGGAGTAATAAGACTATTCCAATTAAAATACTCGTGAAGAAAGAATCGCAATAAATGTAAAGAAGAGGCATCTTTTACCCAGTAGCGAAAGGTTTGAACCAAGATTTCCGGGCGAATGGGGTGGGGTATTAGTACATCTAAGACATAATTGAAATGTGAGAAATTGTCCTCGAAAAAAGGAAATATGGAATGAATTGATTGGAAATTATGAAATTTTGCCATTTCTTTCCCTTCTAAGAAAGATACTAATTGTAGGGAAAATGGAATTTCCACAATGACTGCAAATCCCTCTGATATCATTTGAGAATACAAATTATTGTTGTGTCCAATAAATTGATTTGGATTAGAATCATTAGCAGAAATACTCAAATGAATCTGTTGATACAACAAAGTAATTAAACGTTTCCCACTTAGTGAACTAGATTTATTGTCATAACCCCCATTTTCCAACGAAATCGTCGATCTATTTAAACCATGACCCTGAGCAAGTGCATAAATATACTCCCGAAAAAGAAGTGGGTATAGGAAGTTATGTTGCTGAGATCCATCTAGTTCTAAATATATTTGAAATTTCTCCATTTGAAATTAGATTGAAACCTAAGGTAAGGGGTTTATTGGATTATCAAATGATACATTGGATTATCAAATGATACATAGTGCGATACAGTCAAAACAAGGTATTGTAGTAAAAAAAGCGGATACCTTGGAAACGGGTAGACTCATTACCGGATTCTCTATTCTCGCATTTTCATTTAATTTAATTGGTTTATGTTTGTTATAGTATAAACAGGCGGTTAGAAATCCTTTATTTTTTCAATCCAATCGCTCTTTTGATTTTGGAAAAAAGATATCCTTATCAATATACTGCTTCTTCTACACATTCATTTCCAACCTATAATAGGGACTAACTAATAGTTAGGACTCATTAAAAAAATCGATAATCTACTCAGGGGAACCCCCTTCCCCGCATTAGGAACTAATACCTTTTTAACGTTTAATTAGATCGGGGAATCATTCAAATTCAATTAAGAACAGAAACTCGTTTCTTTTTATTTCCCTAGAATTGGAACCACAGGGCTCTATCCATTTATTCACTCGACCCAACTTTGAATTCAATTTTTTTGTTCCATGCCAAGAATTCAAACCTGATTTTGAAGCGATTCAATCAGAATAAAATATTCTCAAAAGTTTCCATTGATACGACATGCTGGTTTTTCCATTCATTCCTTTCCGGATCAGTCGTGGTCTTACAAACTCTCCCGACGGTATGGACGAATCATTTGTTTCATATAAATGTGTAAAAGATGCTAGCCGCACTTAAAAGCCGAGTACTCTACCGTTGAGTTAGCAACCCGAATAATTCAAATGTGTAGATACAATCGGAATAAAAAAAAGAAATTTAATTTCACAACGTAATCAAAATATTAAGCTAGCAAGAAATCGAATAAAAAAATTTCCAATCGATTCGGAACATAAAAAAAAGACAAGACTTCTTGTATAACAGTAAATCCAGCGAACCCGTCAGTTAAATGAAGTAAAGAAAAAAACCAAACCTCTGGTACGGAGATAAATAGATCCGGTTATCCACGATCAAATTATAGTTGTTCGATACGCTGTTGTCAATATGACTGTAAATGTTGAATATGAATGTTGAGAAAATAATGTAAAAAATACAATGGTGAAAACAAAAAGAATTTATTTTGAATTTAATTAAAATCAAATTGATTCAATCAATCAATATAAGTAAAATAAACAAGCTTAATCGCCTGTTTTGTGATTTATTAATCGATTTACAACGACAAACAACAAAACGCCCGATCCCGGTTGTAAGTAATGTAAATTTTTCTATTTCTCGACCCAATTACTTCATTGTATTCATTTGATCTTTTTTCTATGCATCTTATATCAATAAAATTCTAGCAATAAAATTGATTTTTTTGTCCTTATACTTCCAGAACATGATATTCTATGTCTATGGTAACAATATTAAAAAGGAATAATAAATAGGTATGACTAGAACAAAAAAAGGGGACGTGTTAAAGAAAAAGAAAAAAGTTATACAAAACTAGATAGGAGTCATCCACACCCTCTTTTTTTGTTCTAGTCCTTAATTGAATTTCGTTTGATTAATATGAAGTTCCGTAAAAACCCCCGCTTTCTTTGAAATATCATGAACCGTTCCTGTAGGTTGAGCGCCCTTATCAAGGAAATATAAAATAGCAGGAACATTTAAATGGGTTTGATTATTTAGCGGATTATAAAACCCCACTTTACGAAGATCTCTTCCTTCTCTTCGGGATCGAACATCAATTGCAACGATTCGATAAACAGCTCATTGGGATAGATGTAGATGAATACCCCCCCTAGAAACGTATAAGAAGTTTTCTCCTCGTACGGCTCGAGAAAAAATGATTAGAAGTTATGTCTATTAGAGATTTAAGTCCTTCTTTTTTTCTTCTTTTTCGAAAACAAAAAAAGCATTCGTACTCTCATAGCTCAAGTTGGATAACTTTCAAATAGCCCAAAAGAAAATCTTTAGGGATTTCATTTTTTGAGTGGTCTCTAACCCCCTTTTTGTTTGTCTCATTTCGAATCTATTTTTTGATTCTTCATTCCCATTCTAATCTAATTGTTGAGACAATTGAAAACGGTATTTCCTTGTTCCAGGATCCTTTCTTTATCTTTGACTTGAATCATTGGGTTTAGACATTACTTCGGTGATCTTTAATCGTTTTTGTTTTCAAAAATGGCGGCAACACGCCCCTTTTTGCGATTTCTTTCTATCAAAGAATCACACGAACAATTGGTTCCTGTACGATCCACCTTTCATCGAACGAGTTTTACCAATTCCAACGGATTTTCGTTTTGGATTTCAAAATTGCTCGAATCGGATCCTTTCGATTTCTATATCGAAAATATATTTACGAAGTTTGTTCCAACTTATTGATTGGTATTAACCCTAGATCATTGCTCCTGCGAAATGACTAAATACTTTCTACTCGAGCTCCATCATGTCCTATTTACACTACAACCCACTAAAAAACGAGAATTGAGAATTCTAGTAAAACAGAACAAAGTATGTCGAGCCAAGAGCCCATTCATTCCTAGATAATCTAAAATCGAAAACGGTGGATGGAAAAAATCCACAGCGGATCATGTCCTTCAAGTCACACGTTGCTTTCTACCACATCGTTTCAAACGAAGTTTTACCATAACATTTTTCTAGTTTTAAGCCGGTATGTAATTGATTCAATCATGGAATCATGAATAGTCATTGCTTTTGTCAATACCCAGTCCTTTTTCCTTCGATATGAAAGGAATAGCTAATTTATGAAGAAGAAATCTCAGTAAGAATTCAATTTCACTCTCTATTTTATTGCATCCATGCAATATTTCTTTTTATTTCTAAATAACTAAATAAAAAGAACACGAATAAAAAAAGAACTTCTTTTTTTTTGAATCCACGTTGCATCTTCAAACGATTTGATAGAATAGATTCAACAATCTTACACTTCTTCGAGTACCAACGACTCATAAGAAACATTAAAAATATTTAACAGTAGGGTAAGGGCTCAAAAATCTTTTCAAAAAAAAAACGAAATAACGCTATCACTGAAATAGAAGGATGTGGATGTATGAAAGGACCCCGTCTCAATTGTTATTACATAGATTTACAATTATTCATTAGAGCCAACACCAAATACCCCCCAAAAGGAGGGGTCAAAGAAAATCCATTCCATATGAAACTCGATTATTTTATTTGTAAATGAGATTTGGACAGACACAATTGATATCTTCCATCGCTCACTAACTCATATGGACTCCCATTCCCAATACATTCTGGGGGGATGATGAATCATAAATTCAATCCTGTTTTTTATTTACGTTTACGAGATGCTAGACTCTTTTGTATAGATAAAAAACCAAAAAGGTCCAGATTAATCCATTCTTTACTATTTTTTATTTTACCCTAAACTAGTCTTAAGAAACTTAATTCCATTGATTGAATTCAAACTCTTGTGATCTATGTTCCTATCTTACTTGGATCACAAATGGATTCAGTTACATTTTCGTATTATTTGAACTCGATTCAATTTGTAAAAAACATCTGATTGAGAGAAGAATTTTGAAAATTCAAAACAAGAAGTACATTTTATCAAAAGTTGTACTCTTAACTCTTAAATAGAAGGTTGCCCAAAACGGAAATTTGGATTCTAATATATATAAGAATCCGCTCTGGGACGGAAGGATTCGAACCTCCGAATAGCGGGACCAAAACCCGTTGCCTTACCACTTGGCCACGCCCCATTTCAATTTCCCTTCGATACTAATAAACACTAATATTGGCTGTTCGTCAATTCCCGGCAAAATTTCTCTGGAATAAATTAGATTATTGTTTTAGTGTTAAGATTTTGACACGAGTCGATGTAGAATTAAACTCCATTTATTGATCATTACATATAATTCAATTAAGATATTGTATGAAAGTATGCTTTCTTCTATTCTCTTGTGAGAATTGAAGGGTTTTTGTTTTGATTGGTTCGGCTCAAAGAAGTATTTTTTTGTCTACCTTACTTTCTTTTCTTCATTTTTAGCTTATATCAATAACATATTAATAACTCAATCAAAATACAATTATCTCCAAGAACAAAATGTTTGTTATGCTTAATATCTTTAGTTTGATCTATATCTGTCTTAATTCTGCCCTTTATTCAAGTAGTTTTTTATTCGCCAAATTACCCGAGGCCTACGCTTTTTTGAATCCAATTGTAGATGTTATGCCAATAATACCAGTTCTATTTTTTCTCTTAGCCTTTGTTTGGCAAGCTGCTGTAAGTTTTCGATAAGATCTTTAATACTGTCTTAGAAAAATTCATGATTTATTCAAGCTCGAGAAAAAAGATTTTAACAATTGATAAGACCAGATGAGTCTTACAATAGGAACGAACCCTCAATTCAAACAGTAAATTTCTTAAGCAAGCACGATAAGTTTCGATTCCCCCATTTCACGATTCTATTCTGACCTTTTTTCACTGAAAGACCCTATTAAAGTCCATCACAATATTGAATTCGAATTGTGTGAATTTCTAAAAATAAAAAAGAGTTTTTATTTCTATAAATTCATTTCTTGGTGTCAAAATAGGATATGTAGTATAAAAATAGAGAATCTATTCTCCTTTCCCCCCAAAAAGAATAATTTGGAGATTATGTAATGCTTACTCTCAAACTCTTTGTTTACACCGTAGTTATATTCTTTGTTTCTCTCTTCATCTTCGGCTTTCTATCTAATGATCCAGGACGGAATCCTGGACGTGAAGACTAAAAAATAAGAAGGTTTTCTTTGCTTTATTCTGATAAATGTTCTTAGGATTTTATTTTATCTATTCCACATCTTTAACTAGTCAAATAAAAAAGCAAAAGGATTCGCTAAATTCGAATTTGAAAGATACCAAGCCATCGACGGAAACGGAAAGAGAGGGATTCGAACCCTCGGTACGAACAGCTCGTACAACGGATTAGCAATCCGATGCTTTAATCCACTCAGCCATCTCTCCTAATTGAAAAAAGATAATTACTATGTTACATTACACAAAAAACAATGCTTGAAAAAAAAAGCCCTTCTTTACTTTAATTTACTTTAACTTTATTACTAACTTTAACTTTATTGCTATTACTTTATTATATAGCTTATATAGATTTTTTTATTGTATTTTGTATTGTATTATACAGATAGATACAACTTTTATCAGCAAGTTCTTTTTTCATTTTTTTTTATTTCCTTTTACTGGAAACAAAGGAAAAGGGGAACGCTGGAGTTTTGCACAATGCATTTTTGGTATGGCTTAAATTGTTTTGTCAAGCCATATCTGTCAAAATTCCTTCAAGAACCGAATTAGTTATTTTATTTAATTTTTTTTTTAGTTATTAAATTTCGTTTAGTTTAAAAAACGAAATAAGTCCTTCTTTCCTAATTTCATTAAGACTCCTGACAAACACATCAACACTCTAATCTCTAATTTGCATTTCATGGTTGTTTTTTTTTTATTTCTGTCCTATTTTGATTACGTCCGATTCCCTTGTTCGACAAAAGGCCCGTTTATATTATATACAATAATCGTATTGTGGCGGGTATAGTTTAGTGGTAAAAGTGCGATTCGTTCTATTAAGCCCCTTAATAGTTAAGGGGTCCCTCAGTTTAATTCATATTCCGATTAAAAATAAAAACTTTATTTCTTAAAAAGATTTCATTTAAACCCTTTACCTCTAAATGAAAGATTCGAGGAAGAATATCCATTCTCGTGATTTGTATCCAAGGGTAAATTCTAAATTGAAAATTTGGATTATGAAATTACGAAACAAAATTTTTGGGAATTTCGAATTGGATCAATCTTTCCAATTGAATAAGTAGAAGGAAGGGATCCATGGATAAAGATAGAAAAGTCTATTTCCAATCGTAACTAAATCTTCAATTTTGGGTTTGTATAGGGTAGATTGAAGGAAAATAGCTATTAAACGGAAAAGATAACTTTGGTTTACTAGAGGCATCGCCATATTCATATTCTACTTTTTTAGCTCGAGAGAAAGAAAATACTTTTCCTAAGGATTCTTTCAAATAGAAATAGAGAACGAAGTAACTAGAAAGATTGGGATTGTTATAACGGTACTCTTCTAGAGGGATCGTCTAGAAAGCGAATTGTTTTGAATGCATTCAGGCAAAAAGCTGACATAGATGTTATGGGTCGAATTTTTATATTTCGTTCCCGTCTTATATCTTGGAAATTTTTCCATCTTCCATAAAGGAGCCGAATGAAACCAAAGTTTCATGTTCGGTTTTGAATTAGAGGCGTTAAAAATGGTGAATTGACGTCGACTATAACCCCTAGCCTTCCAAGCTAACGATGCGGGTTCGATTCCCGCTACCCGCTCCATATGATAATTCTATCAATAATTATATCAATTCAGTGATGCATTAATTCAATTTGAATTAATGCAT